GAACATAAAAAAGAAAGAGGTTCAGACAATTATGTTCCTCTTTTTCAACGGAGTAAAGTAAATAGAGTTAGTAAATAGAGTTAGTAAATAGAGTTAAGGGCTTTGATCCGCATTTTTCTCATTCACGTATCACAAATCGATCTGCAGTAGAATTTTTTTTTTTTTATTTTTTGTTCTTTCCACGATATTTGTATTTTACGTACTCGTACCGTACCGCAGTAATGTAATTAGGAATAGGAATTTTCTATCAAAAAAGCTGTTGGAATAATGATATAAATTTAAATTGTTATTTGATTTGATATATTGTGGTCGGTAACGTTGATGAATTAACAGAAACGGAAAGAGAGGGATTCGAACCCTCGGTAAACAAAAAATTTACATAGCAGTTCCAATGCTACGCCTTGAACCACTCGGCCATCTCTCCTACATAACCTTATTATTGACCAGATACCGAGTGAATAGCGAGTTATTCATATTATTTTATTTTATTGTATTGCAATACAGGCACGACCAATCACCGTCAACGGTTCCATAGGAATAAAAAAAGTTCCTTTCAAATTTGATATTTATCAACAACAATTTCTCTTATCATCTACCCCATACTATAGATCTATTACAAATTCATGAATCGTACTATGGATTTTTCTATTTCATTTCAATTGTATAATGATTATTCTATCCTTTTCCTCCTTGGATCATAATCAAATCCAAATTTCTCAAGTCTGATAAATCGAGTCATTAAGATTTTTCAATTAAGAATCCATTCCATAGTAAAATAAAGCCCTTGGTTATTCAACTTAGATATAGTTCCGTTCATTTGTATACTACAAAATTTAACGGAAGGTACACATCTTTTTCTTTAGAATTTTTCTGTTTTTATGTTATTTTGTACTGTTCCTTTGTTTGTGGGATTATTTCCCCCGGGGGGAAATGAGAAAAATTATAGAATGGATTGCCAATTATGCCTAGATCTCGGATAAATGTAAATTTTATTGATAAGACCTCTTCAATTATAGCCAATATTTTATTACGAATAATTCCGACAACTTCCGGAGAAAAAAAGGCATTTACCTATTACAGAGATGGTGTGATTTGATTTTTTTCTTGTTTTTTTAGCGCCCACTTCAGAAAAAGACGCGGTTCGGAATAGAATAGAAAGAACCAAGTTATTGAGATAAAGCTACGCTTAGTGAAGGTAAAGTTTGGAGATAAAACAATTCCTTCTGTCGTGTATCCTCGATTGATCCAGCCTCAGATACTTTGATACTTTAATTGTCGATTTTAGTATTGAACGAAAGGTTACACCTATGGGTTTTGTATTGTGGGCCAACCCTACTCCACTAGTACCAATAGGCGGCATAGGGAAAGAAGCACTACACTAGGAATCAACAACACAAAAACTTTGTTATAAATAACCCTTTTCCTTATCGGTATCGGAACTAACAAGAATGGTTGGGACAACAAACATCCGTCTCGTTCGTACTTTGGATACCCGTATAACCATCAAAGATTGTTGAAGTGATTAATTCCTCGAAATAGTAGGCGTTGAGGACAAAGAAATCGTTGGAGTTATCGTTTCTATCTAGCACTAATAGGATTGGTGTTAAGAAAGGACCTCTCGCGGGAAGGCTGGCTAGAGATTTCTTGTAAAAAAACCAGCTCCTGGCAGTTCATAATGAAAAAAGGGAAATTTTGATTTCATGACTTATTCCCCTTAGTACTATGCACAGAAGGGAGGAGCCGTATGAGATGAAAATCTCACGTACGGTTTTGAAGCGGAGATTTTTTTTTAATAAAAATAAAAAAAAAAACGACCGTAACGGATGTCGGCTCAATCCGAAGGAAATTATGCGGAAGCTTTACATAATTATTATGAAGCTACGCGACCAGAAATTGATCCCTATGATCGAAGTTATATACTCTATAACATAGGCCTTATACACACAAGCAACGGAGAGCATACAAAGGCTTTGGAATATTATTTCCGGGCATTAGAACGAAACCCATTCTTACCACAAGCTTTTAATAATATGGCCGTGATCTGTCATTACGTGCGACTATCTCCACTATAGAAAGAAGGAAAAAAGATTAAATTGGCTAGTCAATACTAGAAAAAAAAAATAGGCTTTCTACATATGCATCGTCCAAAGCAACGATTTTTATCAGCTGTAGCAAGGAAAGAAATCTCATGATAACAAAAAAAATAGGTGCGGCCTACATACTATACTCTATGGATAAAAAAAGGATCAAATTGATAAAGAAAGTACCGTAAAGATCAATTAGCGAGCTTTTGGTTCGATATAGTTAAAAACTGCTTACTTATGTCATGATATGAGATATAAAGTTAGGAATCAACTTATGTAATAGAGTCGATCCACTAAAGTATTGAGCAGCGGTGTAGCATCAGATCCCAAAGATAGTAAGTTCTTTTTTCTTATGGAAGAAAGTTTTTTTTTCAAAGATTCTATATAAAAAAAAAAGAAAAATTTCATATATGAAA